TGTATATGACGCCGAAAATAGACCGATTTGATATCACCCTTCAATTCGAATTAGCAAAAGCAATGTCTCCTTGCATAATATGGATTCCAAACATTCACGATCTGCATGTGAATGAGTCGAATTACTTATCCCTCGGTCTATTAGAGAACTATCTCTCCAGGGATTGTGAAAGATGTTCCACTGGAAAGATTCTTGTTATTGCTTCGACTCATATTCCCCAAAAAGTGGATCCCGCTCTAATAGCTCCGAATAAATTAAATACATGCATTAAGATACGAAGGCTTCTTCTTCCACAACAACGAAAGCACTTTTTCATTCTTTCATATACTAGGGGATTTCACTTGGAAAAGAAGATGTTCCATACTAACGGATTCGGGTCCATAACCATGGGTTCCAATGCGCGAGATCTTGTAGCACTTATCAATGAGGCCCTATCAATTAGTATTACACAGAAGAAATCCATTATAGAAACTAATACAATTAGATCAGCTCTTCATAGAAAAACTTGGGATTTTCGATCCCAGATAAGATCGGTTCAGGATCATGGGATCCTTTTCTATCAGATAGGAAGGGCTGTTACACAAAATGTACTTCTAAGTAATTGCCCCATAGATCCTATATCTATCTATATGAAGAAGAAATCATGTAAGGGAGGGGATTCTTATTTGTACAAATGGTACTTCGAACTTGGAACGAGCATGAAGAAATTAACGATACTTCTTTATCTTTTGAGTTGTTCTGCCGGATCGGTCGCTCAAGATCTTTGGTCTTCATCCAGACACGATGAAAAAAATTGGATCACTTCTTATGGATTCGTTGAGAATGATTCTGATCTAGTTCATGGCCTATTACTATTATTACTATTAGAAGTAGAAGGCGCTCTGGCTCTGGCGGGATCCTCACGGACAGAAAAATATTGCAGTCAGTTTGATAATAATCGAGTGACATTACTTCTTCGGTCCGAACCAAGGAATCAGTTAGATATGATGCAAAATGGATCTTGTTCTATCGTTGATCAGAGATTTCTATATGAAAAATACGAATCGGAGTTTGAAGAAGGGGCCCTCGATCCGCAACAGATAGAGGAGGATTTATTCAATCAGATAGTTTGGGCTCCTAGAATATGGCGCCCTTGTGGCAATCTATTTGATTGTATCGAAAGGCCCACTGAATTGGGATTTCCCTATTGGACTGGGTCATTTCGGGGTAAATGGATCATTTATCATAAAGAGGATGAGCTTCAAGAGAATGATTCGGAGTTCTTGCAGAGTGGAACCATGCAGTACCAGACACGAGATAGATCTTCCAAAGAACAAGGCTTTTTTCGAACAAGCCAATTCATTTGGGACCCCGCGGATCCATTCTTTTCCCTATTCAAAGATCAGCCCTCTGTCTCTGTGTTTTCACGTCGAGAATTCTTTGCAGATGAAGAGATGTCAAAGGGGCTTATTGCTTCCCAAACAAATCCTCCTACATCTATATATAAACGCTGGTTCATCAAGAATACGCAAGAAAAGCACTTCGAATTGTTGATTCATCGCCAGAGATGGTTTAGAACCAATAGTTCATTATCTAATGGATCTTTCCGTTCTAATACTCTATCCGAGAGTTATCAGTATTTATCAAATCTGTTCCTATCTAACGGAACGCTATTGGATCAAATGACAAAGACATTGTTGAGAAAGAGATGGCTTTTCCCGGATGAAATGAAACATTTGATTCATGTAACAGGAGAAAGATTCCCCATTCCTTAGCCGTAAAGATATGTGCCCATGAAAAGGGGATTAAGTGGAACAGAATCGGCCGGATGGTAGAGTCGTGGAAACACTTGTTTCTTCCATCTTTTTGGCCTTAGCTCCATGGAACAATATGCTACTGCTGAAACATGGAAGAATTGAAATCTTAGATCACTATGTGTGGATGATATGAACTGCCTAAACAAGAATTCTTGAACGGCGAAAGAGCCTATTACTCGCTACATCAAACAATTTCTACTAATGAAACCATGTAAATCCATCGGAAAATACGCATGTCCGCTGAAATGGTTGTTGCTATCTGCTCCAATAACGAATCATTGGTTTCATTGAATAACTAAAGAAGATAGATAGACCTTTCTCTTCGTCTCAGGTCGATGGATCTCCCCAATTGGAAGATCTCCCATATGGATAATACACATTCCAGTTGACCGAGCCTAATTCTAATTGCTTTGTTCCGAAGCAAAGATATCCACGGAGGCGGGTTCGTCCTATTCAGTCACGACCAAGAGGTACGATCCTCTTTCGGATAGGCCCTGAAAGGAGAAGGAAGGCTGGAATGCCAACAGACGTCTGTCTATTCTCTAATTCACCCGACCCGATGGTACCCATTTTGAGAACATCCAGTGCCAAAGTCACTGAATGGGTAAGTCGCCAATCTCTAATGTAATGTACTTTCTTTGCTGGGTTACGGGTACTGGTGGGTATTTTACCAGAGGTTTCTATCAATCTACCTTGTGCGATTC